TGGAAAGGAAGTATCTGCAACAACTGGTTTTATTGCAGGACAGCTCATTATGTTCATATCGATCTATTATGCGCCTCTGCATCTAGCATTAAGTAGACCTCATACAATAACTGTCCTAGTTCTACCGTATCTTTTGTTTAATTTCTTCTGGAACAATAATAAAAATAAAAGATTTTTTGAGTATAGATCTACTCACAGAAATTCAATGCGTAATCTCAGCACTCAATGTGTATTCCTTAATAATCTAATTATTCAATTATTAAACCATTTTATTTTACCAAGTTCCACGTTAGCTAGATTAGTCAACATTTATATGTTTCGATGCAACAACAAGATTTTATTTTTAACAAGTAGTTTTGTTGGTTGGTTAATAGGTCACATTTTCTTCATGAAATGTGTTGACTTGGTATTGTTCTGGATACGACAAAATCGTTTTATTCGATCTAATAAGTATCTTGTGTCAGAATTGAGAAATTATATAGGTCGAATGTTTAGTATCCTCTTATTTATTACCTGTGTTTACTATTTAGGCAAAATGCCGTCACCTATTGTCACTAAGAAATTGAAAAATAAAGAAACCTCAGAAACGGAAGAGGGGGGAAGAAGAAAGGAAGAAATCGATGTAGAAACAACTTATGAAATAAAGGAGACTGAACAAGAACAAGAAGAATTCACTGAAGAAAAATCTTCGTTTTGTTCGGAAGAAAAGGAAGATCTGGACAAAATAGATGAAACTGAAGAAATCCAAGTGAATGGGAAGGAAAAAACAAAAGATGAATTTCACTTTAAAGAAGTCTATTATCAAGATAGCCCGGTTTACGAAGATTCTGATCTGGAGACCCATCAAGAGAATTGGGAATTGGAAAGACTGAAAAAAGCTGAAAGATTGTTGGTTGAAAACACTTTTGTCACTTTTTTTTTTGATTATAAGCGATGGAATCGTCCATTACGATATATAAAAAATGATAAATTAGAAAATGCTTTACGCAATGAAATGTCACAATTTTTTTTTTTTACATGTACAAGTGATGGGAAACAAATAATATCCTTTACATATCCGCCCAGTTTATCAACTTTTTCGGAAATGCTAGAACGAAGAATTTCTTTGTACATAATAGAAAAACTATATGACGAAGATCTTTATAATTCTTGGATTTATGCTAATGAAAAAAAAAAGTGCAATTTGAACAATGAATTGAGAAGCCGAATCAAAATTATAGAAAAAAATGAGAAATCCTCTAGTCTAGATATGCTAGAAAAAAAAACCATATTATGTGATGATGAAAAAAAAAAAAAATGCTTGCCAAAAGTTTATGATCCTTTTTTCAACGGACCATATCGAGGAACGAGAAAAGAATTAGATTCATATGCAATAATGAATACTTATAAAGATACAGAAGATTTAGTAGAATTTTTTTTTCTAAATAGGATTCATGATCTACTTTTTAATAATTCCGTAGAACTTCACCGTCAATCAGTTTTGAATTCTACAGAAGAAAAAGTAATTAATTCAGAAAGTGAAGCAAAATATTTTCAATTTTTATTTGATGTAATTACAAAACATACAAAAGATCAAAAAAGAATGAAAAAGAAATCTATTAAAAAAATCAGTAAAAAGGTTTCTCGATGGTCATACAAATTAACCGAGAATTTGATAGAAGAGGAAGAAGAAGATGAAGAAGATTTGGAGGAAGAATATTATGAGATTCATTCAAGAAGAGCCAAACGTGTGATAATTTATAACGATAATGATCAGGATACCAATTCTTTTTCTAGTATTCGGAATACTAGTAACAATGATAACAATGATGATCAAATGGAAGAGGAAGAGGAAGAGGAAGAGGTGGCTTTGATACGTTACTCACAACAATCGGATTTTCGTCGCAATCTAATCAAAGGATCCATGCGCGCTCAAAGACGTAAAACAGTTATTTGGAACCTCTTTCAAGCAAATGTACATTCTCCTCTTTTTTTGGATCGTCTAGACAAAACATCTTTTTTTTCGTTTTTTGATATCAACGAAATTAAGAATCTAATTTTTAGAAATTGGATGGGGAGAGAACAAGAATCAGAATTAAAAATTTCCTATTTTGAAAATGAAGATAAAAAAGAAGAAAAAAAATATCAAAATGAACAGATAGAAATATCAGAAGCTTGGGATGCCTTTATATTTACTCAAGTAATAAGAGGTTTAATGTTAGTAACCCAATCTTTTCTTAGAAAATACATTATATTGCCTTCATTAATAATAGCCAAAAATCTTTTCCGTATTTTATTATTTCAAATTCCCGAGTGGGACGAGGATTTTAAGGAATGGAATAGAGAAATCTATATTAAATGCACCTATAATGGTGTTCAATTATCAGACACAGAATTTCCCCAAGCTTGGTTAATAGACGGTATTCAGATAAAGATTTTATATCCTTTCTGTCTAAAACCTTGGAGAAAATCTAGGGCACAATCTCATCATAGAGAGATAATGAAAAAAAAAGAAAAAAAAACAAATTTTTGTTTTTTAACAGTCTGGGGAATGGAAGCGGAACGTCCCTTTGGTTCTCCCCGAAAAAAACCTTTCTTTTTTGAACCTATTTATAAAGAACTTCAAAAAAGAAAAAAAAAAGGAGTCACCCAAATAGTTCGAATTATCAACCTAATAATGAAAAAACTGGATAAAGTAAATCCAAATTTATTATTTGAAGTGAGGAAAGAAAAAGTCTATGAACTGAACGAAAATAATAAAGATTTCAAAAGAAATCTTCCTAGCGAATCATTCGTTCTAAATCAAACGAGAAATTGGTTAAATTATTCACTAATAGAAAGAAGAATGAAAGATCTTTCTGATAAGACAATTCAAATAAGGAATCAAATTGAAGGAACTGCAAAAGACAAGAAAAAAAAAGAAATAGTTATAATTTATGATAAGAAAAGATTGGGATTAGAGAAGCATATTTGGAAAGTTTTAAAAAGGAAAAATATACGATTAATGCGTAAATCACACTGCTTTATAAAATCATTCATTGAAAAAATATACATAGATATTTTTTTATGTACCATTACCATTTCTAAGATCAATACACAACTTTTCTTTGAATCAACAAAAAAGATCTTTAATAAATCTATTTCCAAAAATGGAATAAATAAAGAACAAGAAGGAATTGATCAAATAAATCAAAATACAATGAATTTTATTTTGACTATAAAAAAATTGTTTTCACCTATTGATAATACTAAGACTAACAAGAAAAATTCCAATACTTATTGGAACTTATCTTCCCTATCCCAAGCATATGTTTTTTACAAAATATCACAAAACCAATTACTTAATAAGTATCAATTGAGACCTGTACTTCAATATCAAGGGAGCTATACTTTTTTTAAGGATAATTTCAAAAACTATTGTATGATACACGGAATATTTGATTATAAATCAAGACATAAGCAAATTAATACGTTTGTAATGAACGAATGGAAAAACTGGTTAAAAAGTTATTATCAATACGATTTATCTCAAAAAAAAAAGTATCAATTAGTACCTAAAGAATGGAGAAATAGAATTGATAAACATCGTATGATTCAAAATAAGGAAAAGGAATCTAACCAATTGGATTTCTATAAAAAATACCGATTCATTTATTCCATGAAAGAAAATGACTATGCAGAGAATTCATTTATGAATAAAAAAGAGAAATGGAAAAAACATTACAGATATGATATTTTATCATATAAATACATAAGCCTCCCTAATTTATACATTTCTGGATCAACATTAGAAAAAAACGAGGACGAAGAAATTACATATCATTTCAATACATTGAAACCTGAATCATTTTATGTATTGGTAAGTATACCTAGTAATGATTATCTAGAAAAAGGATTTCTTATTGATAGGAATACTAATTTGGATAGAAAATATTTTGATTGTAGAATTCTTCATCTTTGTTTTCTAAATAATATTGAGAATAATATGGAGATCTGGACCAATGCACATATTGGCATCAAGATTCAGAAAAATACTAAGACTGAAATTCTTAATTTCAATAAAATGGAAAAAAAAGATCTTTTTTTTCCTACAATTCATCAAGAGAACAAAACATACAATTTCGTTTTTGATTGCATGGGAATGAATAAAAAAAGGTTCTATGATAATGATATCTCATCCAATCATGATACTATATCCGATCTAGAAACTTGGTTCTTCCCAGAATTTGTACTACTTTTTGATGTATATAAAATTCAACCTTGGATCATCCCAATCAAATCACTCTTTTTTCATTTTTCTATAAATGAAAAAAGTAAAAAAATTAACGTAAAATCATCTAATAAAAAAAAAGATCTTGAATTAGTAAATTCCGAGCAGGAAGAAAATCAACAACAGGTCCAAAAAAATCTTGTATTGAATCTACTAAACCAAAAGAATAAAAAAGCTGTTGAAGAAGATTACGCAAGCTTAGAAAGAAAAAAAGGTAAAAAAAAAAAACAATATAAGAGCAAGAATGAAATGGAACTAGATTTCTTTTTGAGAAAATATTTACTTTTTCAACTAAGATGGACTAATCAGTTGAATAATAAAATAATGAAAAATATAAGGGTATATTGTCTCCTACTTAGACTAATAAATCCAAAAGAAATTGCTATATCTTCGATTCAAAGAGGTGAAATGAATCTAGATCAAATGTTGATTCAAAGGGACCTAATTCTTGCAGAATTGATAAGAAAGGGAATATTTATTATTGAACCAATTTGTCTATCTATAGGAAAGGACGGAAAATCTATTATATATCAAACTATGGATATTTCATCAGTCGATAATAAGAAGTACCAAACAAATAAAAAAGACACAAAAAAAATAATTGAGAAAGGGAGTTTTGAAAAAACCATTGCACGACATAGCAACATATTTTTGAGTGGAGACAAAAATCATTATGATTTACTTGTTCCTGAAAATATTCTATCCCCCAGACGTCGTAGAGAATTTCGAATTCGAATTTGTTTCAATTCCCGGAAATTTAATGTTGTGGATAGAAATCCAAGATTTTCCAATGAGAATAAAATAAGAAACTGCGGTCAATTTTTGAATGAGAACAAACATATTAATACAGATAGAAAGAATTTCATGAAATTCAAATTGTTTCTTTGGCCCAATTATAGATTAGAAGATTTAGCTTGTATGAATCGCTATTGGTTTGATGCCAATAATAGCAGTCGTTTCAGTATGTCAAGAATACATATGTATTAAAAATTAGGAATAAATTCAATTCCAATGAAAAAGAATTTAGAGTGGATTTACTACATATCGTCTAACATATTTGGTAGATGAGAAAGCCAAAACATATACACTATATAGTAATACTATAAATACATGATGTTTATTTCATAGTATATCAACTCTTCCTAATGAAGAGTTGAATTTCTTTAAGTAAGGAGATTAAGTAAAAAGAACAAAGAAATTATTCTATTTCGCAAATACATATATGTTTTGTATATTTTGATTAAAATATACAAAACATAAAAACATAAACCATATAAATGAAAAAAAAAGAGTATATGAATAGAATCCAATTTTGATGTATACTAGATGAAAAGATAAAAATAACTGGCATAATAAATATTCTTTAAATATTCTTTATTATTATTATTTTATTATATTATTATTCTTTTTTTTTTAGTTTATTTTTCCTGATCGGTAAATTTCACATAAAATAAAGATACAAATTTTCATTTATGGTCAAAAAAAATTCATTCATCTCAGTTATTACACAAGAAGAAAAAGAAGAAAATAGTGGATCTGTTGAATTTCAAGTATTCCATTTCACCAGTAAGATACGGAGACTTACTTCACATTTAGAATTGCACAAAAGAGATTTTTTATCACAAAGGGGTCTACGAATAATTCTAGGAAAACGTCAACGATTATTGACTTATTTGTCAAAGAAAAATAAAGTCCGTTATAAGAAATTAATGGATCAATTAAATATTCGGGAACCAAAAATTTCTTAATGAAATTTGAATTTCTTATTACTATTCTTCTTCTTTTTTTTTTCATTCTTTTTTTTTCTTAGTTCAGTTATTCTTTGTTTATATTTTTCAATTTAATAAATTATTTAATAAATTAATGAAATAATGAATTAAGGAAAAAATATGAGCCACAAGATACATTGGACAAAGTTTCATAATTACCTTATCCCATACAAATCATTTACCTGTAACTATTCAATATCTTTAGTAATATTTCTGGGATCAGTTCTTATATTAGGAGGTCTGGTAATAGTATTACTTACCAATCCCATTGATTCTGCCTTTTCATTGGTATTGGTTCTTCTTGTTTGTATATCCCTTAATTCTATATATTTTTTTTCTCAATCTACTGTGAATATATTCTTTTGTTCTGTAATTCTTCTATTCTAGTCAACTTAATAGGTTTCATTTTTGTTCCTATTTCAATGAATTGAGAGAGATGAGGAATTTAGCAATAATGTTAGAACATGTATTTCTTCTAAGTATTTATTTATTTTCTATGGGTATTTATGGAATGATCATAAGGCGAAGCATGACTAGAACACTTATGTGTCTTGAGTTTATACTGAATTCGGTGAATATAAATCTCGTCACATTTTCCAATCTATTTGATAGTCGACAATTAAAAGGAGAAATTTTCTCAATCTTTGTTATAACAATTGCTGCTGTTTAAACAGCTATTGGCCTAGCTATTGTTTCGTCGATCCCTCAACAGAAAATCAATTCGTATTAATCAATCAAATTTGCTGAATAATTAGTCATAATTATTCTATTTTCACATATAAATAGAAACATAAGACATAAGACTTTTAGAATATTCTAAATAGAATCTAATAGAATTCGAATTCAAGATTAATAGAATCTAATATTATCTTATTATCATTTACTTATTTCTTTTATTTCTTCTCTTTTTTCATATAGAATTATTCTATATTTTCTATATTCTATATTATTGTATTATTCTATATTCTATATATATAAATAGTTATATATACTAGATACTAGATACTAGATACTAGAATCTTTATAGATTCTATATCTATATACATTCTATATACATATAGTAAAATTAACATGAATTGAATTTGTAAACTTATATTTCATAGTTATTGCAAAGTATCTTGGTCCTTTCTCATAAACAGATTCAAAAATCAATTAATTCTTAAAATTTTGATAAATCATTGATTCATCTGGTGTTTACAATAGAAAATATATGATTCTTTCATTTTCTTATTTTACCAGATTGAAAATTTTTTGTGTTCAAAACTGGAATTTATAGACCCAATGTCACATTCAGTAAAGATTTATGATACATGTATAGGATGTACCCAATGTGTTCGAGCTTGCCCCACGGATGTATTGGAAATGATACCTTGGAACGGATGTAAAGCTAAGCAAATTGCTTCTGCGCCAAGAACCGAAGATTGTGTAGGTTGTAAAAGATGTGAATCCGCTTGTCCAACGGATTTTTTGAGTGTCCGTGTTTATTTATGGCATGAAACAACTCGCAGCATGGGTCTTTCTTATTGATATGTGACAAAAAACTTCACTTGAATCATTTGATTCCTCTTTACCGACAAAAGCCCGTATTCGAGAAAATAGAATATATTATTCTTCTCCCGAGTACGGGCTTTTATGGTATAATCTTATCTTTTTTTTTTTTATCTCGAAGAGATGGGAGATACCTATTCCAATGTCAAAAATCTTTATCATGTTTAGTAGTTTCTCGATAGTTTTTCTTGCATTGTCAGGAATGAGTGGTTTTGTTGCAGAATTCTTCCTCTTGTTTGGAATAATTACCAGTCAAAAATATCTTTTCATACCAAAAATGTTAATTACTTTTGTGATGTCAATTGGAATGATATTAACTTCTATTTTTTATTCTCTATGTTACGATATTACGTCAGATTTTCTATGGATACAAGCTATTTAATATTACAAACTTGAATTTTTTTGATTCTGGTCTGGACCACGAGAACTTTTTATCTCGATCTATATCTTTCTACCTGTAATAGGAATTGGTATTTATCCTGATTTGTTCTCCCATTTTAGGTTGGCGAGGTACAAGTTCTTTTTTTTTTATTTCAAAAATTTCATTAATTGAAATAAAAAAAAGTCTTAGAATTCTTTGACTTTCATATTTTCACGATTCTTCATTCTTCGTTGTGCAATGAAAAAAAGGTAAGTGTTAATTAGAATTTGAAAGAATTTTAATTAGATATATCTAATTAAAATTCTTTTATGTATTCTTTATGCAGTTTATTTTATTCAATTAGATATTCATTGGAATGAGCCATAACTATGGAACCCGATTCCTAATAGATTGATCCCAAAATAGCATATCCAAATTAGGAGAAATCCTATAGAAGCTACAAATGCTGAATTCGTAACTTGATCTTGCAATTTTGGATTTTTTCTAGTATGTAAATAAATTGCAAATATGGTCCAAGTAATAAATGCCCAAGTTTCCTTAGGGTCCCAATTCCAATATGAACCCCATGCTTCATTAGCCCATACTGCTCCAGAAAGAATACCTATGGTTAAAAAAGTAAAACCTAAACTAATGACACGATAACTCCAAGAATCTAAATGCTTAATTAATTGATATTTGTAAAAATTTTTAAATGATAGGAAAGAAGTCTTTTTTAAAAGACTTCTTTTTTCGTTCAAATATTCCATATCACCAAAGAAAAACGATTTCCTTAAACTTAAAAAATTCTTGTTTTTCAAAAAAAAATCGGTTTTTTTTTGAAATGTAATCACTATAAGAGCAACTGATAATAATGATCCGCATAAAAGAGCTGCATAGCTCAATAACATCATACTGACATGCATCATTAACCACTGAGATTGTAGAGCAGGTACTAATATTGCGGGTTGATGCATTTCAGTTGAAAGACCTGACGTGGCGAAACCTTGGGTAAAAATGGCACTTGGTGCAGTTATTGCGTTTAAATCATTTTTATAATTCCTAATATACGGAATTATATGAATAATGGATAAACTCCATGAAAGGAAAATTAAAGATTCGTATAAATTACTTAAAGGAAAATGTCCCGAAGAAATCCAACGAGTAATTAAAAACCCTGTTATAAAGGAAAAAGTAGCTATCATTCCTTTTTCTGACGAATTACGTAATTCTTCGATTTCGTAGACTACTAAGTTCATTAAATGAATTATAATCACAATTGAGATGATCGAAAAGGAAATATGAGTTAATATATGCTCTAAGGTCGCAAATATCATAAAGAAAAGTCCTTTTAAAAAATTGAAATTGGGGGCTTAAATAGAATTTAAAATATTGAAAAATTTAGAATCTTTAGATTCTATTAGATCTATTATACTATTAGATCTATTGTATCTTTATTATTAAGCTATTAGATCTATTATATCTTTATTATTAAGATGAATTAATATTTATGCCGCCACTCGGACTCGAACCGAGATGCTCTAGCACTGCTTCCTAAGAGCAGCGTGTCTACCAATTTCACCATGGCGGCCGGCTTTACTTTAAATAATAATAGGAAATTCATGTTGAATTGTCTATATTCAATAAAGTTTAGCAAACAATGAAAAAAGATGTATTTCCATTCGTATATTCATACGAATATGTTCAATATCAATACTACTTAAAATATCAATATTATTGAATTAGTATCTTTATATTCGTAAGTTCATTTTTAATAATCAAAATTATCCGTACTAAAAATCTAGCTTTTGTTTATCCAGAACAGTCAGAACTCAAAAGTTTCGTTCTCAGTCGGAGTCTAAAATTCATAATCTTTTTCCTAATGATTTTGAGACCCAAGGCCTTAGTAGAAAGTAAAATGGAATATTAAGATTCTTTCTTATCTATCGTAATTGTGCTTTTCTATTTTGAAAAGCACAATTAATAAATAATAAAAAAGAAAAAAAATCTCACGAATTCAATATCAATAATATCAATCAATCTGAAAATATGAATTGAAATATAATTTCAATAGAT